GTACACTTGAAAGATAGCCCAAAAAGTTAAGAGAATGTTTGGATAATGAGTTTTTTTGGATCTTTTCTGGTGGAAACCATACATCAAAATGACATTGACAAAAAATGACAAGATAATATTTCCATTTTTTCATCAGAAGAGGGGGGTTCTTTGAAGCCAGAATGGATTTTCCTTGATATCTAATATAATGTGTGAAAAAATCCTTGAACAAAGATAGGGTCGCCCCAAAATCATTAGCAATGACTTCTGCAAAATATTCGATTTTTCCATAGAAAAATATTCGCTCAAGAAAGGCCCGATAAAATGTTGATCGTAAATGAGAGGATTGCTTACGAAGCAAAAAGAAGACGGATTCGTATTCATATACATAAGAGTTATATAGGAATAAGAAGAATCTTGGATTACTTTTCGCAAAAATGGAACTAAATTTCTTTGAAATAATAAACGGGTCCCCATTCCCATACTCGTGAAGAAAGAGTCGTAATAAATGGAAATAGGAGGGGTCTTTTGCCCAGTAACGAATAGTTTGAACCAATTTTTCTAGATGGATGGGATAAGGTATTAGTACATCTAACACATAATTTAAATGCGACAATTTGCCCTCTAAAAAAGAAAATATTGAATGAATTGATCGTAAATTATGAGATTTTACTACTTTTAACTTTTCTAAAGAAGATACTAATTGTAGGGAAAATGGAATTTCCACAATGACGGAAAAGCCTTCTGATATCATTTTAGAATACAATTTGTTGTTGTACCTAACAAATCGATTTTGTTTCGAATCATTAAAAGAATAAATAAAGAGATTCTTTTGATATATTCCAGCAATTAAACGTTTTACAATTAGTAAACTAAATTGATTATCATAAGCCATATTTTCGAATAAAATCGATCTATTGAAACCACGATCATGAACAAGAGTATAAATATACTCCCGAAACATAAGTGGGTATAAAAAGTCGTTTTTTTGAGATCTATCTAGTTCGAAAAATCTTTTATATTTCTCTATTTTCATTTTCAATTCGATTTGATTGAAGCAAAGATAGGCTATTTCTTGGGTTATTAACTGATACATAGTGCGATATCATAAAAACAAAATGGTATAATAGATACCTCAGAAATAGGTAAAAGCATCAACGGATTCTCTATCTTTTCTTTTCATCCATCTAAATGGTTAGAAATCCTTTACTTTTTCAAACCAATCGCTCTTTTGATTTTGGAAAATTTTGAATTATCAATATACTCTTTCTTCTACACATTCAGCCACCCTCCTGGCGTAAAATGGCTAATAGTTAGGACTCATTCAAAAAATTGAAAATGCATTGGGGTTTTCCGCATCAGGCACTAATCGATTTTTAACATCGAATTAAGAATTTAATTGGAAAATCATTCAAATTAAGAATGAGAGCTCCTTTCTTTTTTGTTCCCCTAGAATTTCGAATTAATTTCGAATTCGAGCCGTGGAGCTCTATCCATTTATTTTTTAATATTTTATTTTTTAATATTCACTTTAACTCGACCCACCTTTGATTCATTTTGTTATGTTCTACACAAATAATTCAAACAGGGTTTGGAATCGTTCTGGTAAGAATAAAATATTCTTCGAATTCTTCATTAATACGACATGCTATTTTTTCCACTCATTCCTTTTAGGATCAGTCATGGTCTTACAAACCATACCGATGGTATGGACGAACCCTTTCTTCATACAAATGCGTAAAAGCTGTTAGTCGCACTTAAAAGCCGAGTACTCTACCATTGAGTTAGCAACCCGAATCAAATAATTAAGTTATGGAGATAGAATCAGAATCAAAATAAATAAAACGATTGAATGGTACGACACAATCAAAAAATTAAACTAGCAAGAAATGAACACAAAAGAAATTCTAATCGATCTTGAACAAAAGAAAAAAAGATATAATATAAGATAATAAAAAAGGATAAAGGATAATCTAAAAAAAGATTAGATTAAAGTTCTCAAATAAAAATATAAAATATAGGTAAAGTCCAAATTGATAGAAAATTTCTTATTTCTTACGCTATTCATTGCTTGACACATTGCTTAAGGTTTCTTTTTTTTTTTTTTCTATCTCTTTTTTTTTCTATTTCTTTTTATTAATTTATTGAATAAACATATGGATATAACTAAGCTATTCTAACAAATCTTAATATTTTTGAAAATAAGAAAAAATTGTATCACAGAAATTTTCACAACCCCATCATTTTAGTTGTATTTGAATGAAGAAAAAAAGCAAAGCAAAGCTATGGAATAGGGAAAAATGGATCCACAAATAGATCCAATTACCCAGATTGGATTCTATCTATTTGATAGATTGTTGTCAATATGAATAGAAATGTGTTAAGAAAAAAGACAGAATGAATAAAACAAAAGAATGCACTCAAATTCATTCCATTTTCAAAAATGAAATTGACTATCTATCAATTTATTATAGAAAAATAATAGAATAATAAAGAATCCAAATTAAATGCATAATAAAAAAAACACTATGTGGAACACTATATAGAATATCAGGAAAATAGGAAATAAAAAAAACTTATAATAAAAACTCAGAACTTAGATTGGCACTACATGGAAAATATCTACATAGGTACAAATAAAAAACCGTAAGTAGAAAAAGAAAATTCAGAAAAAATTCGGAAAAATTTCTCAGGATTATTCGATATTCAATCTCAATATACGAAGACTAAAAAAGCCCAAACAATGAAAAAGAACACATTGAAGATAATGTCAAATTTTCCAATTTTGAGGCTAAATTTCTTCATTTAGTTACTTGATTTGTTCCATCCATCTGAATCTTAGCAGGAATAGCTTTTTTTTCTAACATGAAATGCCTTATCATATGTTTTTTATAACGATAAAAAAAATCCTTTTTTATATTCAAATTGTTTTGATCAACGTTTCCACCTTTCCTTAAAAAAATCGATTTAATTACTATTATTTTATTTGAACACGCAATCCTTTGTGAATTTGTGAAAAAGGGATGATTTCGAGAAAAGTCATTAAAAAAGAAATAAAGAAGAATTTCACTTATTATGCTGTTAAATCTTCAATATTTAATAAATATTCAATAAAAGGTTGTTTAATTAAAAAGACAACTTTTATTTGGAAAATCTTTATCTTTATTTCTACTTTATCTTTATTTCTATTATTTATATATATAATATATAAAAGCAATATGCTTTGGGACGGAAAAAGCAATATGCTTTGGGACGGAAGGATTCGAACCTTCGAATAGCGGGACCAAAACCCGTTGCCTTACCGCTTGGCGACGCCCCATTTCCATTTCCATTTCGATTTAACACTAATGAAATCGAATACTAATATTCATATTAGTATTAATATTGGTTCTTCGTCAATTACCGGACAAATATCTCTGAATATGTGTAAATATCGAATTAAACGAAATTTCTTGATCATAATAGAAAATTCAATTAAGATATTGTATGAAAATAGGATTTCTTCTATTCTTTTCTTTTTTTAATTGAGAATTGAAGGATTTTTGATTGGGTGGATGAGTTTAAAGTTTTTAGTCTACCTTACTTTAAATATCCATTTTATATCAATGGAATATTAATAACTCGGTCAAAAGTCAAAATACAATTATCTTTAGGAAAAAGATGTTTGTTATGCTTAATATTTTTAGTTTCATTTGTATCTGTCTTAATTCTGCCCTTTATTCAAAGAGTTTTTTGTTTACAAAATTGCCGGAAGCATACGCTTTTTTGAATCCAATAGTAGATGTTATGCCAGTAATCCCTCTGTTCTTTTTCCTATTAGCTTTTGTTTGGCAAGCTGCTGTAAGTTTTCGATAAGATTTTGAATACTGTCCTAGAAGAATTCATGATTTATTCGAGAATAAATTCCAACAATTTCTAAGATCAGATAAGTCTTCTAATTCTAATAAAAATCCTTAATTCAAACATTGAAATTTTTGTATAGATGCGCAAAATCTGGATTACCCCATTTCCTCATTCTGATTGCTTTTCCATTCGATCGAAAGAGACCCCATTCATTGGGTTTCCCTACAATATATCTAATTGTAGGTATGAAAGAGGTATGAAAGAAAATTTTTGGGAATGAAAGACTTGATTCTTATTTCAAATAAATTTTTTGAAATTTATTCTATATTCTATATTTCTCTAAATTTCTAGAAACCGCTTCGTTTCTTGGTGTGAAAATAGAATATGTGATATAAAAAGGGGAATCTAGTTTCTTTTTTTTTTTTTCAAACCCCAAAAAGATCTTGGAGATTATCTAATGCTTACTCTTAAATTCTTTGTTTACACAGTAGTAATATTCTTTGTTTCTCTCTTCATCTTCGGATTTTTATCTAATGATCCAGGACGTAATCCTGGACGTGAAGAATAAAATAAAACCAAAATTCCTTGCTTTATTTTTTAATGTTTTTACCATTTTATCTATTTATATCTTTAATTTAAATAGAATTCTTTCAAAAATTTGAAAGATAAAAAAGACAAAGTTATTAAAAGTTATTAACAGAACCGGAAAGAGAGGGATTCGAACCCTCGGTACGAAAAACTCATACAACGGATTAGCAATCCGACGCTTTAGTCCACTCAGCCACCTCTCCCAATCGAAAAAAGAAAATTACCATGTTACATTACATTAATGGGTAAGGCTTGAAAAAGAAAGTCCTTTTCTATGCCTTTTATTATTATTATTACTTTATTCCTTTTGTTTCGTTTTATTCCATTACTTTTATACTTTTATACTCTATTCTATATTATCATAAAATAGACTATCATACATATTCTAGTCTATATTCTAGACTATATATTCAAGTCTATTTTTTCGATTTTTTAATATCTATAAAAGAAAGTATTGTATAAAAAAGTGTTATAGGAAATTGTATTTTATATCTATATTAAATAGATAAGATAATAAGAAATAAAAAAAAAATAGAAAAGATATAGAAAAGGTTTTTTCTATAATAAAATCATAAATATATAAAACTTGC